CTTCCCATGGGTTATTGTCCCAACAAATAAATAATTGTAGGAGTAAAATCTTAATATAATTCGAAAAAGCGAGAGCAGTAAGTCCAAGGAAATAAACTAAGAAAAAATACGTATTGTTATAGGATTAAACAAAGGGATTCGCAAATAAAAGCGCTAAGGCTACAACTAGTCCATAAATTGTTAAAGCTTCCATAAAAGCCAGACTAAGCAATAAAGTACCTCGTATTTTTCCCTCCGCCTCGGGCTGTCTCGCGATCCCTTCTACAGCTTGGCCCGCAGCAGTACCTTGACCAACCCCAGGTCCAATAGAAGCAAGACCGACGGCCAACCCGGCAGCAATAACGGAAGCGGCAGAAATCAGTGGATTCATGATAAGTTCCTCACACCAAAATAAGTAAATAGTTAATGATACAATAAAACAAGAAATTATGACTTAATTATTCCATCGCTAAGATCTATACAGTCGAAGGAACTAAGAACTCTGAATTGAAGTAATAACATTATTGAATCATCAGAACTACTTCGATATTTCTTTTTTTTAGTTTCTATTCACATAATTTTTGTGAATCCATATGACTTTTGTTCTTCCATTTCTTTCTTTTTTCCAAACAATTCTCTTTGAATTTTTCGCTTTTTTCCTTGATTTCATCTCTTTATTCATTTAATTAATATTGAATTAATATTCAATTCACAATTCCAAGCTAAAGGGAAGGGCTTTTATTGGGATCCTTATCTAAATTCACAGTATTAGATATTAATTAGATATATCTTTAGTTCATATATAACTAATAAATATCTAATATCACATATACATGTGTTTCTTCCATAACGTAAATCAACTATTCATATCTTACATTCAATCGGATTCTAGAATGATTCTTCGAGACATTCACAAGAGTTGTCTTATAGCAATTAGATTACATACATCTAGTTCGGCTCCTCCTCCCGTAACCAATCCATTTTTTTTTTAGAAATTTAACTTTTGTTTTTTGTAAATCTTTATTTTTTCTTTTATTATTCGACCACATGGGTACAATCAATCTACATGTACAAATTCGTTAGATAGAATCATTGCATCGAAATATCAGTATTTGATTGATCTAAGTTAATGTAATTTATTATTTATTAAAATTCTCTTTTGGTCAATCGTTGAATTGGATGAAATCAACTTGAATGGGCATCATTCTATATAACAATAACATCTTTTTTTTAATAGCACGCCGTGGTAATACTATAAGTAATGCCATAAAAATTCTTATTCAGATTATGATTACTAATAGCTAATAATATTGAATATTCGAATTAAATCAACAAAACAATATAAAGAGAATATTCATTGGGGGAGGTATAAATGGACCGAACTGGAATTTTAGGAAAAAGATCTTTTAGATCTCTTTCCTTTTTTTTACTTCCCTGTTTGTTGCAACTCCCTAATATCTCTAAGATCTTAAGCTTTTTTTTTACTATTACTCTCTAGATCGTATATATATCTTATTTCTCTATTTATTATATATATTTATATAATTTATTTATTATTTCTATATTTATTATATAAATATATATTCCCTAAGCAGATTATCATGATACGCGCATATATTGCGTAAGTATTAAGCTAAAAAAAGCCTATTTCGAAAACTAGTCAATGATGACCCTCCATAGATTCGCCTATATAAGCCGCAGCTAAAGTTGCAAAAATAAGAGCTTGAATACCACTTGTAAATAATCCAAGTAACATGACAGGTATAGGAACCACTAAAGGTACTAAAGAAACAAGAACAACAACTACTAATTCATCAGCTAATATATTTCCGAAAAGTCGAAAACTCAGCGATAGGGGTTTTGTGAAATCCTCTAAGATATTAATGGGTAAAAGGATTGGAGTTGGTTGAATGTATTTACCGAAATAACCTAATCCTTTTTTGGTAAGACCCGCATAGAAATATGCTACTGACGTGAGTAAAGCTAAAGCAACGGTAGTATTTATATCATTTGTAGGTGCGGCTAATTCCCCATGAGGTAACTGTATGATTTTCCAAGGTAAAAGAGCACCTGACCAATTCGAAACAAAAATAAATAGAAACAAAGTTCCAATAAAGGAAACCCATGGACCATATTCTTCTCCAATCTGAGTTTTGCTCACGTCTCGAATGAATTCAAGGACATATTCGAAGAAATTCTGACTGTCAGTAGGAATTGTTTGTGGATTACGAACAGCTATAATGGCTGAACCTAATAAGATAGCAATTACAACCCAAGAAGTAATAAGTACTTGGGCATGGACTTGAAAACCTCCTATTTGCCAATAGAAATGTTGGCCGACTTCCACACCAGATATATCGTATAACCCTTTTAGTAGTGTGTTGATAGAACATAATAGAACATTCATATTGCCCTCTGAAGGAAATAGAACTTTAAAAAGAATTATTTTGATTCAACCATCTATTTTTCGACTTGCCTGCTTGAATTATATATTTTGTATATCAACTAATCACATAATACC